TACATAGGTCGTCAATTCGGCAGTGGATAAAAAAGGGGGTCCGTCTTTCCAGTTAATGGTTCAAATAATTTTATCCATATGAGTGTTCTACATCGGATAAATTCCCAATTATTCCTTTTTTATCATTTTTAAACCTTTTTGGTACTAACGTAGTGGTAGAAAGAGTACCATACTATGCTGTGCCTGGACTTCAAACAATTTATCTTTAACCATGTAAAAGATCTCGACATTATTGGTTGATAGAGAAGAAAATCAAAGTTCATTTACCAATTAGTCACGAAATGCTATGGTTCTTACATATGATTTCTGAATGAAATCCAATTCCGAAGTAATTCGTCGAGATTTTGCACCTTTTGTTCCTATTTATGCTATAAAAAAGAATACATAAATATAAAGAAAGTGCAGCCGGTGAAATCCAACCTATTCTTGAAATACACAACTCGCACACACTCCCTTTCCAAAAAAAATCAATACACCCAGCACTACGCTTAGATTTATTGGATTTGTTGCTAAAATATCGGTATTAAACTCGAAACTCCCAGCGGATAGCCAGTGCCCCACGGAAACAAAAAAATTGTTTATATTTTTCATATGCTCTCCCCTTATAGATAGGACTAACAAAGAACAGAGTTCTTTTTGTATCACTCCGCTTATTTTTCTTAATGGAATTTGAGAATTTTCAAATTTATTAGTTATGGTTATGTTTTTATTCTTCTTTTTTTTTTACATTTTTATTCTACGATGAAATGAAACATTAAATGAAAGGATTTGCAAATAAAATAGCTAATGCCACGACCAGTCCATAAATTGTTAAAGCTTCCATAAAAGCCAGACTAAGCAATAAAGTACCTCGTATTTTTCCCTCTGCTTCTGGTTGTCTCGCAATACCTTCTACGGCTTGGCCCGCAGCAGTACCTTGACCAACCCCAGGTCCGATAGAAGCAAGCCCTACAGCCAATCCAGCAGCAATAACGGAAGCAGCAGAAATAAGTGGATTCATGGTAAGTTCCTCGCGCCAAAAAAAGAAATGGTTAATGATACAACCAACCAATGAATGAGTACTTAATCTACTTATTTTTCTACTTCTTTTTTTTTATTTTTTTTCACTAAAATATATCGGGTCGAAGTAGCTAAAAACTCCAAATGGAATTCAAAATATTACTGAATTGTCAGAACTACTTTAATATACCGTTTTTCCTTTCTACCTTATGTAAATAGATATGTATACGGTTTTAGTCATTGTGTTTTCTTGTTTAGAAACTATTCTATTATTTCTCTTTCATTCAATTCACAATAACAGACAAAATAGAAAAAGGACTAATATGGGAATCCATCTAAATGCAGTGGGCTAGAAAAAAAGAGATTAGGGGTAATTACTATCTCGCTAGTAAATAAAATATACTTTTATTCTTCCATAACGTAAATCACCTGCACTTTTTAATTTTTATTCTATTAAATCGTATACATACATGTAGCTATTTGCATCTTCTTCTCTAACCCAGTGGATTATATCGAAACCCCCGCATTGCTTGAATTGGGATAAGCTTTAAAAAAGACTATTTCAAAAGTGAGTCAATGATGACCCTCCATGGATTCACCTATATAAGCCGCAGCTAAGGTTGCAAAAATAAGAGCTTGAATACCACTTGTAAATAATCCAAGAAACATGACAGGTATAGGAACTACTGAAGGCACTAAAGAAACAAGAACAACAACCACTAATTCATCAGCCAATATATTCCCGAAAAGTCGAAAACTAAGAGATAAAGGTTTTGTGAAATCTTCTAGAATATTAATTGGTAAAAGTATTGGAGTTGGTTGAATGTATTTACCAAAATATCCCAATCCTTTTTTTCTAAGACCTGCATAGAAATATGCCACTGACGTGGGTAAAGCTAAAGCAACAGTAGTATTTATATCATTCGTGGGCGCAGCTAACTCCCCATGAGGTAACTTTATGATTTTCCAAGGTAAAAGAGCACCCGACCAGTTAGAAACAAAAATAAATAGGAACATCGTTCCTATAAAAGGAACCCAAGGACCATGCTCCTCTCCAATCTGAGTTTTGCTCAAGTCTTGAATAAATTCAAGGACATATTCGAAGAAATTCTGACCATTAGTCGGAATGGTTTGTGGATTCCGAACAGCTATGATGATTGAACCTAATAAGATAGCAATTACAACCCAAGAAGTGATAAGTACTTGGGCATGTATTTGTAAACCTCCTATTTTCCAATATAAATGTTGGCCTACTTCTACACCTGATATATCGTATAACCCTTTGAGTGTTTTAACGGAACATGGTATAACATTCATATTGTCCTCTAATAGAAGTCAAACTTCAAAAAATTAATTATTTTGATTTGATCATCTCTTTCTCAATTCATCTATGTTTATTCATGAATTTAAGTTATGAATCATATCTTTCGGATACCGATAAATCACATAAAAAAAATACCAATCATTTTATCTTTTAAATATTCTTCGATAGTCAAAACATAGTTAAAACTCCAAAAGATGCAAATATAAATAGTAACAATTAAAGAGAGTTCACCAAAAACAAACTAATCTTCTTCTTAATGATAAGAGTAATGATAAGATAATCAACCATTTTTTATATAACTAGAATGGCCCTCACAAATTGCAGATACTAATTTGGTAAGAATCAATCGAATCGAAGCTATAGCATCATCGTTGGCCGGAATAGAAATATCTGCAAGATCTGGGTCACAATTTGTATCGATTAAACAAATTGTCGGAATACCCAAAATGACACATTCTTGAAGAACCGTATATTCTTCTTGCTGATCAATGATAATTACAATATCGGGCAATCCCGTCATATATTTGATCCCACCCAGATATGCTTGCAAGGTAGATAACTTTCTCTTCAACATTGCTGCATCTCCTTTGGGAAGACGATTAAGTTTCCCTATCTTTTGTTCTGCTCTTAAGTCCCTGAACTTCTGAAGTCTCGTTTCTGTAGTAGACCAATTCGTTAACATACCACCAAGCCATTTTTTATTAACATAATGGCATCGAGCCCTTATTGCTGCTGATGCTACTAAATCCGCTGCTTTCTTTTTGGTGCCAACGATTAAGAATTTCTTTCCCCAACTTGCTGCATCAAAAACTAAATTGCAGGCTTCTGATAAAAAACGAGCAGTTATAGTAAGATTTGTAATATGAATACCTTTACGCTTTGCAGAAATGTAAGGAGCCATTCTAGGATTCCATTTATTAGTACCATGACCAAAATGAACTCCCGCTTCCATCATTTCTTCCAAATTGATGTTCCAATATTGTCTTCCCATTTTCCCACACTTTATCTTTTTATTTTTTTTTTTTCAAAGAGATTCAGCACCCTGTGAAATAAATAATTGTTCCGACGGAACCTTCTACCAGGATTGAACATTGATCTACGACCCAAACCATGAATTTCATTCTTTAATTTTTATTTCATTGATTACGAAATACAGAATCGGACCAGAGAGTTAAAGTAAAAAGAATGAACCTCTTGTTAGGAATTAGTAAATTACATTACGTAAAAGATTGGTCTGATGTCTCATGGAAAGTGTTTGGGCACAAGAACAAAATAATTCTCTATGGTGTAACAAAATATCTCTCGTTTCCAACTCGAATAGATTATTCCTTTTGATTTTCAAATAAATGTTTTTGTCTTGCTTTGAACGATGTACTAATTTGTTGAATCCGGTACCAACCGGTATAATCCCCCCCAGAACAACGTTCTCTTTCAGGCCTTTCAACCAATCAATACGACCTCGTAGAGCAGCTTTTGCTAAAACCCGAGCAGTTTCTTGAAAACTCGCTTCGGATATGAAACTTTGAGTATTCAGAGATGACTTCGTTATTCCCAATAAGATTGCCCGATAACAGATTGCTTCGTCCAAAACGCGCCCTGCTCGCTCTGCTCGCAACAATCCAATAAATTCCCCAGGTAAAAAAACATTAGACATTCCATCTTCTGAAACCAAAACTCTTGATGTTACTTGACGTACAATAATCTCTAAATGTCTATTATGGATCTGTACCCCCTGGGATCGATAAACCTTTTGGATCTTATTAACCAAAGAAATACGACTTTGGGCTATGGTTAGTTCAGCTCCAATCAAGAATCCCCAAGGGATCCCAAGAATCCTTCGGATACGTTCGTCCCAACCTTCAACTCTTCTTTCGAGGTTCATCGATATTGAATCAATTGAACGAACTTCTAAGATTTGTTCCACTTTTGGAAGACCTTGTGTTATGTCACCAGATCTCGATTTTTCATATATAAATGTAATTAATGTATCTCCTTCATAAAAGGTTTCCCCATAATGGCCACGGACAGTTGCTCCTGGAGTGACCAAATAGAGCTTAGCTGATCTTATAACTAAAGAGTCAACATGAACAATGAAAATTTGACCAGATTTTTTTATGCGTGATCCGTATTTCAATAGACATACATTTTCACAAAGGAATTGTCCGAGGCTAATTATTGTCCATGCCTTTTCACAAGAATCGTGATGGAGAGAATACCAATTCAAACGGAATGAATTCAAAACGATGTTACTGTATGGATCGGGATTATAAATTCTACTATTTTCATCTAGGAAACAGTATTGAAATGGAAGTACTTGAAGCACTTGGAAAGTCTGTTGGGAATTTTCAAGTAAAAAATATTTCTTTAAAAAGACTTGATTATAAGTTCTTAAATAGTAAGATGAACAAAAATTTACTATTTTAGGCACAATAGTACCTAAAGGACCCAACAAATCCCTAATTAGAGTCATGGGATCCGATTCCTTTGTCGCATTATTATATCTCGAAGTATTTAAGGGGCCAATTCGAGAACAATTGGATGATGACAAAATTATGAAAGATTGGCATTCCTTATTTCGATTCAACAACGTACCAAAAGTTCCCTGATGTTGGGGAAATGATCGAATCTTCACCTTGGAATCAAAAGGATTTCTAAGAATACGATCTAATTCATTATT